GATCGTTCGCCGTATAATATTGAATACAATCACATTAATGGTTGCATTGACTCTTATCTTAGTTCTCAAATCGATATTGAGAGTTCCATTTTAAGTGGGAATGACAATTCTAGTGACAGTCCCATTTATAATCACATTGGTGTTGAAAGGGAAAAGGGTAATGAAAGGAGTAAGCCCAATATAATAAGGAGCAAGAATGGTATTGATTTCACTATAAGTGAAAATTCTACTGATTTCAATTTGACTCAAAAATATAGGCACTTGTGGGTTCAATGTGAAAATTGTTATGGATTAAATTATAAGAAATTTTTTAAGTCAAAAATGAATATTTGTGAACAATGTGGATATCATTTGAAAATGAATAGTTCAGACCGAATCGAACTTTCGATTGATCCAGGGACTTGGAATCCTATGGATGAAGACATGGTTTCTCTGAATCCTATTGAATTTCATTCCGAGGAGGAACCTTATAAAGATCGTATTGATTCTTATCAAAGAAAGACAGGCTTAACTGAAGCTGTTCAAACAGGCACAGGTCGACTAAACGGCATTTCCATAGCAATTGGAGTTATGGATTTTCAGTTTATGGGGGGTAGTATGGGATCCGTAGTAGGCGAGAAAATCACCCGTTTAATCGAGTATGCTACCAAAAAATTATTACCTCTTATTCTAGTATGTGCTTCGGGAGGAGCACGTATGCAAGAAGGAAGTTTGAGCTTAATGCAAATGGCTAAAATATCGGCTGCTTTGTATGATTATCAATCCCATAAAAAGTTATTCTATGTATCAATCCTTACATCTCCCACTACTGGTGGGGTGACGGCTAGTTTTGGAATGCTGGGCGATATCATTATCGCCGAACCTAATGCATACATTGCATTCGCAGGTAAAAGAGTAATTGAACAAACATTGAATAAGACAGTACCCGAGGATTCACAAGTGGCTGAATATTTATTCCATAAGGGCTTATTCGATTCAATCGTACCACGTAATCCTTTAAAGGGTGTTCTGAGTGAGTTATTTAGGCTTCACTCCTTTTTTCCTTGGAAGTAAAATTCAATTAACCGGATCCTAAATTCATTTCTTTTTTAGTTCCTTTTTTTCCTTGTAGCGAGCAAAACTAATAGATAGTTTATCGGAATCAAAGTCAAAATCCATTTTTCTTTTTATAAAGAATTCTCAAAAAAATTCTTTATTTTTGAATGGTCTTCCTGATTAGGGGTCGGGAAAGAAACCTCTTTTAACAACATAAGTCAAAAAGAAAATTCTTTTTGCTGCGAAATTCAAATTAGGCAAGAAAAAGAAACCGAAGGTCGTCTTCCCTTCTTGTTGCGTATGTATCGCGAATTCAAATAGAGAAAATATCGATATAGAGTATCTTTTCTTTCTACTCGAATCTCCCCCTAAGCCCCTATTTTTTTACTAATAACTGGTGTTGTTGGATTGAATTAAAAATTATAACAGAATAGTTTACGAAATTCAATTCGGAAGAAACTCTTTATTTCGATTTTGATATTAATTTTAACTCTAAATAAAATTGAATATCAAAATTGGAATTGAATTTCATTTTCAGACAAGACTGGAGTATCATCCATATATTTATATCTTTCATATCGAAAGAGAAATAAGATAATATTGTATTGAATTAATTTCTATTTATTGAATCTCGTGAATTTCTCTATTTTCTATTTCATTTTGATTTCTAGTTGATAATAATAGATAATAAGATATATAGAATATATAGAATTTTTTTCTATTATTTCTATTATATAGAATACTCACTCGATATACTAATTAGTATAGAATACTACTAAGAATTAGTATAAGATATGTTTATAGTAATAACAGGTCTAAATATTCAATCGAGGTACCCATTCTATGACAACTCTCAATAGCTTACCCTCTATTTTTGTGCCGTTAGTAGGACTAGTATTTCCGGCAATTGCAATGGCGTCTTTATTTCTTCATGTTCAAAAAAACAAGATTTCTTAGATCTTATGGGTTCAAATCTCATCCATTTTTTTTCAAGACTTAGATATAGCTAATACAGATGTGCATTTAGTAGAGTATGTTATGGTATAACATAGGGGCATAAATGAAGCAGCTCTTATATATCCGTAAATAGATGCTCGAAATATACAAACAATATAGGGAAATAAGTTTCGAATTATTTCCAAATAGATTGGCATCGAGGCAGATGCCTGAAACGGAAAGTCGATCTATCTATATGTATGTAGATATTTCTAGAAGATCCTAAAAAAGGGGTATTCTTTTATTTTATACCTAACCCATTCGACGAATTACTCCGATTATTCCTAAAGGAAAGGGTTACATGCGAATGGCACTAGTTGATGAGAGTTACTTCGGAAACAAAAAGTTTCTCCATTCCAATAAAAAAAAAATGCAACTAGATCTAATATGAGTTGGCGATCCGAACATATATGGATAGAACGTATAGTGGGGTCTCGAAAACTAAGTAATTTCTTCTGGGCCTTGATCCTTTTTTTAGGTTCATTAGGATTCGTCTTAGTTGGAACTTCCAGCTATCTCGGTAAGAATTTTATATCTTTAGTTCCATATCAGCAAATCGTTTTTTTTCCACAAGGGATCGTGATGTCCTTCTACGGGATCGCGGGTCTCTTTATTAGTTCCTATTTGTGGTGTACAATTTCGTGGAATGTGGGGAGTGGCTATGATCGATTCGATCTAAAAGAAGGAATAGTGTGTATTTTTCGTTGGGGATTTCCTGGGAAAAAGCGTCGCATCTTCCTACGATTCCGTATGAAGGATATTCAGTCGATCAGAATAGAAGTTAAAGAGGGCATTTATCCTCGTCGTATCCTTTATATGGAAATCAAAGGACAGGGAGCCATTCCATTGACGCGTACTGATGAGAATTTGACCCTGGGTGAAATTGAGCAAAAAGCCGCCAAATTGGCCTATTTTTTGCGCGTACCGATTGAAGTATTTTGAAATGAAATAGCAAATCAAAATATTTCTATAAATAAAAAAAGAAAAGGGGAGTTCTTTTAAGTCGAAATCGGAATACTATTCCTTGAAATGTTTGTTTTTTTTAGTTTCGCTTTAGCATTCATCGAGAACGCGAAGCAGTTTCAAATTGGATCAATTAGATTATCTGTAAACAAGATTTTTATTATTTCTTCATTTAAAGTCGACTCTTTCTTATTCTATATTCTTTCTAGATTCATAATCAATGAATGGGAAATAAAAAAAAAGGAATAGATTCCGGGGTTCGATGCCTTAGAATAGAACTTATGTTTGATAAAAATGGTAGATCGCAGCGCATCGATTCGAAGAATGAGGCGAGTTCATTAGCAATTCAAAGATAAAAATGGAAAAAAAGAAAGCATTTCTCCCTTTTCTTTCTGTTATATCTATAGTATTTTTGCCTTGGTGGGTTTCTCTTTCATTTAAGAAAAGTGTTGAATCTTGGGTTACTGATTGGTGGAATACTACACAATTCGAAACTTTTTTGACTGATATTCAAGAAAAGAGTATTATAGAAAAATTCTTCGAATTAGAAGAACTCTTCCTATTGGACGAAATAATAAAAGAATACCCGGAAATAGGGTTGCAAAGGGCTCATATAGGAATCCACAAAGAAACGATCCAATTGCTAAAGATAAACAATGAGGATCATATCCATATGATTTTGCACTTCTCGACAAATATAATCTGTTTCATTATTTTTAGTGCTTATTCAATTCTAGGTAATAAAGAACTTCTTATTCTTAACTCTTGGGTTCAAGAATTTCTATATAATTTAAGTGACACAATAAAAGCTTTTTCTATTCTTTTATTAACTGATTTATGTATCGGATTCCATTCGCCCCATGGTTGGGAACTAATGATTGGCTATGTCTACAAAGATTTTGGATTTGTTCATAATGAGAAAATTATATCTGGCCTTGTTTCTACTTTTCCAGTCATTATAGACACAATTTTGAAATATTGGATCTTCCATTATTTAAATCGTCTATCTCCATCACTTGTAGTGATTTATCATTCAATGAATGACTGATCCAACTCGAATATTTCTTACTTTGCACATAAGCAAAGCATTTTAAGACGTACCCACTCCTTCGAACCTACGGAGATTTCCCCTAGAATATTTTCTATTCGCGTAAAAGAATTGACGTAAATAGCAGACTTGTGGATAGGGAACTATCCGAGTGACCTACCTCATTTTATTGTAGAAATTTTTGGGATCAATGATTGGACTATGCAAATTAAAAATAACCTTTTTTTTTCTTGGATCACGATAAAGAAAGAAATTATTCGATCTATTTCCGTATCGTTTATGATATATATCATCACTCAAGCATCTATCTCAAATGCGTATCCCATTTTTGCTCAGCAGGGTTATGAAAATCCACGCGAAGCAACCGGGCGTATTGTATGTGCCAATTGCCATTTAGCTAATAAGCCCGTGGATATTGAGATTCCGCAAACAGTACTTCCTGATACTGTATTTGAAGCAGTTGTTCGAATTCCTTATGATACGCAAGTGAAACAAGTTCTTGCTAATGGAAAAAAGGGGGGGTTGAATGTGGGTGCTGTTCTTATTTTACCTGAAGGATTTGAATTAGCACCCCCGGATCGTATTTCACCCGAGATGAAAGAAAAGATAGGCAATCTTTCTTTTCAGAGCTATCGACCCACTAAAAAAAATATTCTTGTTATAGGTCCTATTCTTGGTCAGAAATATAGTGAAATAACTTTTCCTATTCTTTCCCCGGATCCCGCTAATAATAAAGATGTTCACTTCTTAAAATATCCCATATATGTGGGGGGGAACAGAGGAAGGGGTCAAATTTATCCCGACGGGAACAAGAGTAACAATACGGTTTATAACGCTACAGCGGCTGGTAGAGTAAGTAAAATCATACGAAAAGAAAAGGGGGGATACGAAATAACTATAGCGGATACGTTAGATGGGCGTCAAGTGGTTGATATTATTCCCCCAGGGCCAGAGCTTCTCGTTTCAGAGGGCGAATCTATCAAACTTGATCAGCCATTAACGAGTAATCCTAATGTGGGTGGATTTGGTCAAGGGGATGCTGAAATAGTACTTCAAGATCCATTACGTGTCCAAGGTCTTTTGTTCTTCCTGGCATCTGTTATTTTAGCACAAATCTTTTTGGTTCTAAAGAAGAAACAGTTTGAGAAGGTTCAATTATCCGAAATGAATTTTTAGATTTGCAAATTTAAAAATCTAAAACTTCGGAAAGGAAAAGGAATACAATTCTTATTGGTGTTCCGCATGATCAAAAATTATGAACCCTTTTTTGCTTGTTTCGAAGTCATTGGGAGTTACTTATACTCTATTCCTATTCATAGTAAGAATATTATAAAGAAATTTTTTTGACTTTATCTCTTATTTTTTTTTTTTCAATCAAAATGGAACCGAGTGACTCTCTTACTCTTATCAGAGAATGTCTTAATAGTTTTCTATTCTAATAAAAGATAAAATTTCATCGAATACAGAATACTAAACTTCAGATAATAAGTAAGTGCCGAATAGAAAGCGCTTATTTTCTTAGTTTATTCTTGTTGTCGTCACAAGAAAGAAATTTTGCACATTTCTTTCTTGTGACGACAACAAGAATAGTTTTTGATCCCGTTCGTCTAAGATAACTATTCTTAATCTTATTTTCTATTTTTTTATTTTTTTTACGGATTTCTCAGAACCTTTTTCTTTCTTCTATTTCTATATTTAATTAAAATATAGATTAGAGTAGTGAGCAATCAAAAAATAGAACTTAATGGAGGTTTATTAGAAAAGAAAGGATTTGAATAATATCTGTACTCGTCAAATAGATATATTATAATTGGTTCATTTAGGAAAACGAAATCAAGTAATTTCAGTCTAACTTTGAAAGATAGATACTATGCTTCAATAATAGATGTTCAAAATCAATGAATGACATTTTTCAAATATAATTTGAAAATTGAAATAAAAATAATATATTATTTTATGAAAGCTTAAGAACTCAAGGGATCTCTTGAGTTCTTAAGCTTTCATGTCTCCAACTCAGTTCATCCGATTATTAGATTATTTTAGATTCTTACAGAGATGAGCCCAACCCTGAGTATGAACCATAAAAGAAAATACCTATTAAACCAATCACAAGAATACCAGTTACAGTACCTATTATCCAAAGAGGAATCCTTCCAGTAGTATCGGCCATTTATCTTGCTTCCTCCGCCATTTCATCAAGTTGTCATGCTAGAGACACATACAGTCATAGATAAGTATGAGATGCGATCCTTCCGAATGAGATAAGCAAATTCCTAATTAATATTTCATATTCTACCAGTCTCTTTTCTTCTCTGTACTTTATTTTTTATTAATTGAAGAAATAATTAGAAAATAAAACAGCAAGTACGAAAATAAGTAATAACCCCCAGTATAGACTGGTACGATTCAATTCAACATTTTGTTCGTTCGGGTTTGATTGTGTCATATCTCTCTAATTTTGATTATGTTTATCGTTGGATGAACTGCATTGCTGATATTGATCCCAAAAAAGAAACGGCAGGTACAGCTAGTCCATGAACAGCTAACCATCGGACTGTAAAAATTGGATAGGTTCGATCTATAGTCATTGGTTCCTCCTAAAACTAAAAAGATCTACTAAATTCATCGAGTTGTTCCAAAGAGTCAAAACGCCCCGTTATTAATGGAATTCCTTGTCGGCTTTCTGTAAAATATTCGTTTGGGCGGGGACTTCCAAATACATCATAAGCTAAACCCGTGCTGACGAATAACCAACCCGCAATAAATAGAGAGGGTATAGTAATACTATGAATAACCCAGTATCGAATACTGGTAATAATATCGGCAAAAGAACGTTCTCCTGTGCTTCCAGACATGCTGAGCTCCGCATATTCTTGTACGATTAAAAGGGGATCGATTCTGTAAAAGATAATATCAGTAAATGGAAATTCACTACCGTTTTTTCATCCTTGTTAGATCGTCAATATTGTACCAAGGGCTTTTTTCGAGTATACCGAATCAGTATAGCTATCCTTCCTCTAAGACAGCAACGCAATTTGAATCAGTATGTAAATGAAGGACTAGTAGATAATTTATTTTTTCTTTTCCTTGTCAATGTAGAAGTCTGAATTGATGATTTGAGATGAAATTTATATAAGGTTTATTTCTCTCTATTATATTATTATTGGTTTCGAACCGGAAAACTTACGTTAGGTAAAAGGTGAATCCAAGGGGTTGGTTTTTAGTTTTTATAAAAATAAAAAAAAAATGCAGTTAAATTATCCTATTTCCACTTCCCCAATTTAATTTGATGCGAAATTAAAAAATTTCCTGTTTATACCTATAAACTGTCGAAAAGGTTTTCTTTAAATCTTTTTTTTTTTTCATTTTAGTTTATTCCATTTAAAGCGAATTGCTGATTCGTACAGTAACAAGTAAGAGGAGTATAGAGTATTGATTAAAAAAAAAATCTATTTCTCTTATTCATAATAAATTCGAAATTATATAATAAAAAAATAGGGAAACAATCGATAAACTAGAAAAGAAAAAAAAATGATAAGGATTACTGGTCTACGAATGGAATTTGACTACCTTATTTGATTTGTTTATTTGAATTTTATTTGAATCAATTCGATTTCTTTTTATTTTTCCTTATTTATTAGTTGAGTACTGGGTTCATTCACATAATCTCTTCAAAGAAGAGAAAAGGGGTATTATAACGTCTAAATTCACTCTTTATTTTAATAAATCGATTTGATAGATAGGATAAAACAAAAGATCGACAAAATAAAATAAAAATAGAGTAGATGCTCAAAATGATTAACTTATCCCCTTTTAGACTCTACTTCCCGTAGTCTTTTGTTAGTAGTGTAATGACTGCTTCATGCATTAACAACTAACAAAAGAACTTATTCTTTTTCGTTTCAATTGCTATTTTTTCTTAGCGTCTTATCTTCAAACTTAGGGAAATGCTTTCTAAACATATGTAGAAAAAGAACATATTTCATTTAGACCCTTCATGCTTACTATAACTAGTTATTTTGGTTTTCTACTAGCAGCTTTAACTATAACCTCAGCTCTCTTTATTAGTCTCAACAAGATACGATTGATTTGAAATTAATTGAATGAGCACAACTCATAAAACGAAAAAGAAATCTTTCTCCGGTACTCCGAGATTCTATAGTTCATTACCGGATGTATTTACAATTATTGGTCATTGAGATTCCCTGGCACTACGAATTAATATTTCGTGATAGATAGTACCTCTCTTTTTTCCTTTCTATTTTAAGAAAAAAATTGAAATGATAGAAGTTTTTCTATTTGGAATTGTCTTAGGTCTAATTCCTATTACTTTAGCGGGATTATTTGTAACTGCATATTTACAATACAGACGTGGTGATCAGTTAGACCTTTGATTAATTAACAGTTTTTTTTTGATAATTTGACCTCCTCTTTTCTTAAAAAAAAATTAACAGGAGGTCAAATTCAGATTACTGTTCTGCTCAATTATTTGAATTTGCATATAATTCTCAGATTAATCAAGCCCAGAATCACGCTCTGTAGGATTTGAACCTACGACATCGGGTTTTGGAGACCCACGTTCTGCCGAACTGAACTAAGAGCGCTTTATTATTTCTTATAAAAAGTCTTCTTATCACAATAGTTAACAGCCAAGAAGAGGATTTTTTTTGTCCCCCACTCTAATCTTATCTTGAATACCTAGAATATCTTAGAGAATAACATAAAAAAAAAATGGATGTGTGATTTGAATCGATTCAAATTGATTCCTTGTTACTTCTCATAAGAGAAGTAACAGGTAGGGATGACAGGATTTGAACCCGTGACATTTTGTACCCAAAACAAACGCGCTACCAAGCTGCGCTACATCCCTTTCTTTCAATTGGTCTACATTGTCATTGTAGAGAATCCCCGTCTTGTTTTCAAAAACCTTATTTTCCATTCCTTACATTCCTATTAATCTAGGAACATAGACAATTTTTCTTGATATTTATTTTATTTCTTTTAACTCATATCTACGAGAAAATCTCGTATGAATATAATATTATTCATAGAATAAAAAATATATTCTATTATTATAATAAGATACTTATATATATAGGAATATCAAACAAACTGATCGTAAAAAAGAACGAGGGAATACTGGGGGGAGGGGAAGAAAGGTACTTTTTTATTTTTAGAAAGGTAGAATCTTATCTCTTTTTTATTCTCTTAAATCAATCATGGAAATTAGGAATCCCGTGTAAAATACAAAGGAATCTCAAATACTTCCATATCCGATATGTATTACCATTAGATATTTTAATAAAACATTAAAACATAAAGAAGGAGGATTAAAAATGCGAGATCTAAAAACCTATCTTTCCGTGGCACCGGTACTAAGTACTCTCTGGTTCGGGTCTTTAGCGGGTTTGTTGATAGAGATCAATCGTTTATTCCCAGATGCGTTGACATTTCCTTTTTTTTCATACTAGTTTAGTTAGTAACATGGGGAGGGGTGAAGAAGATTAGAGATATAATCAAAAAATCTATGACTAATCCCTTCCCCTCTTTTTTGAATTATCCAAAATTCAATTAGATACTTAGAGACAAAATAAAGAAAGGAGGAAAGATAGAAAAAAAATGAATTCAACCTCGGCTAAATTTGAGCTCAGCGTTCAATTCGATTTCTAAAAAATAGAGTGAGAACAGAAAGGGGTCTATGAAAAAACTGGAATACAAGATAGGAAAGTGAAATAGTGTACTATATACTATACTTCGAATCGAATTCAATATAGCTAAATTCAATAGAGTTTTAATTCCTTCTTCCACTTAAACTTGAAAAATAAATTCTAAATTTTCTATTTAATATTTCTTACTCTATTATATTGTATTGTGATTGGAACGAAATCTTTCATAATTTCAACTTAGCAACTTTTTTATTTATTTTTGCTAGTTACTTCAAGAGTAGCAAATAAGAAGAGTTGATTGAATCAAAAACTCAAACTAAAGGAGGGTCATGGCCAAGGGAAAAGATGCCCGAGTAACAGTTATTTTGGAATGTAGCAATTGTCTTCGAAACGGACTTAATAAGGAATCAAGAGGGATTTACAGATATATTACTCAAAAGAATCGACACAATACGCCGAGTCGCTTGGAATTGAGAAAATTCTGTCCCTATTGTTACAAACATACGATTCACGGGGAGATAAAGAAATAAACCAACTCCAAGTTATTTTTATTTGTGTATCACTCTTATATCAGGAACAAAAAAAGGACATATTCTCTATTCGAGAGACCCTATTATTCTAGATTTTAATAGTTTCAATTTAATTAACTCAAAAAAAAAACCAATCTTTTTTTTAATTCAAAATTATTTTGGATCGGATTGAAATAGTATTTTCGAGATAAGGAATAAACAAAGTATGGAAAAATCCAAGCGACTCTTTCGGAAATCCAAACGATCTTTTCGTAGGCGTTTGCCCCCGATCCAATCGGGGGATCGAATTGATTATAGAAACATGAGTTTAATTAGTCGATTTATTAGTGAACAAGGAAAAATATTATCCAGACGGGTGAATAGATTGACCTTAAAACAACAACGATTAATTACTATTGCTATAAAACAAGCTCGTATTTTATCTTTATTACCCTTTCTTAATAATGATAAACAATTTGAAAGAAGCGAATCGACTGCCAGAGCTAATGGTCTTAGAATCCGGAATAAATAAAAAAAGTAGGCTTACTTTCCTCTTCAATTTGAATCCAAATTCAAATTCGACAACTGAAATAGAGTTTGATGTTTTATTCGAAGAATTCGAGAATCCGATCTAATCTTGATTGGATTTCTCTTACTTATCGTAAAAAAAAAAAAAAACAAGAATCGGCGAAGAAGTAATCTTTTTGTATTGGATATTTATTGGACGTGTTTGGTTGCTCATTTCATTTTGAGCGACTTTATCTTTATCATACTAATTTTTATTCTACTTTCCCGGAGTTCATTCTCCAGAAAATGGCATTTTCAATAGTCGAACTTACAATTCCAATTTTTCCCTAAAATTGAAGAATTTTTTTATTTATTTTTGATCGAATTAGAAATCATATAAAGACAATTCCTATTTAATATAGCTATTTGTGCAACTATTTTACGATTAAAAAGCAACCGGTTCTTGTCCAGATTGTGTAGAAAATTACTATAACTATAGGATACAAAATTCTTACGAATTACTGCATTTATCCGAGCGATCCACAAACGACGAAAATCCCTCTTTCGCTTATCTCTATCTCGATGAGACGAAACCAAAGCTCTGATTTTCTGTTGTATAATTGTTCGAGTAAGTCTCGAATGAGCTCCACGAAAGCTTGACGCAAATAAACGAATTTTTGTTCGACGTCTACGAGCTATATATCCTCGTGTAATTCTGGTCATTGAATAAATGAAACCTTAATGAATAACTAATGGATTTACTTTCTTTCAGTTATTCTTTTCCAATTTACTAGTTTAGTAATAACAACACGCATTCTTCCAATGTATAAAATAAGAATTCCAATGGCTTTTGCTACTATAACCTTCCCGCCCACGATTTATTTATTCCTATTCATTTCTATTTATTTGAATTTCTTTTAATAGAATATTTTTTCTGTTTTCGTTTTTTGATACCTAATATTGATACAATTTATTATTTTGAGTTGAATGCCTATATATATAAAAGGGAAATCGTGGGTTCCATCGTTTCTATGGTTCTTTCTAAAACGGTGAGGTCCTCTCTATACACCGGAGTCCTTTACTTCGACTTCATTTAATGAATATTATTGCTAACTTGTACAGTTCACATTCTTTTGCTCTACCCATGATCTAGTAAAAAGTCTTTCACAATGAGATCTACTTAATACAGTAACGATATTTAATTATGAAGATTTGCTGGGGTAGCTGACCCTCTTAGTCCGTTTTTCATAGTCAAATTGGGTTTTCAAAATAATAGTTGCTCGCTTAATGGATAAACATTCGTTACCGATGAGGAATTTTTTATCATCTTCAATTTTGAAAATGGAGTGAATTCAATTTGCACCAATGCAAACCATAAATTTCATATCCAATGGAAGAATCCAATAGATCTTTTTTAGTTTGATATAGTGAACGTACGTACTTCTTTCTTCGATTTCCCCTTTTCTTCTATTTGAATTTAAATTAAAAAATAGTACTGATCTTTGATACTGGAAAAGGGGGTTCCTTCTTTCTATTAGAAATGATCTGACCGAGTCGCGCATACACCCTAGTACATGTTCCTCGTCGCTGAGGGCATCCCCCAAGAGCGGGGGATTTCGTGACATTTCGGATTGGCTGTCTTGTGTTTCTAATAAGTTGTTTAATAGTTGGCATGTTGAATCGGATCCATAATGAATGGGTTGGTTTAGATTGATCCTAACCGGCTAATTATGAATTACTTTCCGGATGAATAAGATATTATTGAATCCGGTAATAACTAAATAAAGAAATCAAAATTGTCGATTTATTTAAACTTATTCCTCCTACTGCAATTTTGATGCTATTTTGATTTTTTATTCAACTGCTACAAGATCAACAATTCCATGAGCTTGGGCTTCCGTTGCTGACATAAAAACATCCCTTTCCATATCTTCGGATACAACCCATAAGGGTTTGTCCGTTCTTTGTACATAAACCTTTGTAATGGTTTCTCGCAATTTGAGTAGTTCTTCTGCTTCTAGGATAAATTCTCCCGTTTGTGCTTCATAAAAAGAACTCGCAGGTTGATGTATCATTACCCTGATGATGGAACAAAAGGTTCTTCTATCTCGATTATGAGATGGAAAGAGATAAAGAAAAAAAGAAAGTATAGAACAACCGTACGGGCATCCTTTAGGCATTGCATACGGCTCTAGAATGGAATTCAGTTTGACCTTCCATCAAAGAATCATCAATTAAAAAGATAGAAAATATAGAGAAATTATAAGGTTTATCGGATTGACATCGTCAAACGATCCAATTACCATCCTTCCTTTCCGATTTCGGAGTAGTTACCAAAATACTATGATGGCTCCGTTGCTTTATATATTTATCTCCTCTGTGATTCAGCAATCCCAAAGTTTTGATTTATTTTATTTTTACTCTTTTAAAAGTATATTCATAAGTATATCAATAAATATAAATATCGGAATTTTAAAAAAGTCTTCGGTGGGAAAATAAAAAAAAAAAGGTTTGTGACGCTAAAATGGGTCCCGACAATAGCGAAGATAAAATGGGGAAGACCCTTCCTACTAATTTCATACTACTCTTTCGATATATAATTGAATGTTTTGAAAAAAAAATTCGTATATCGGATTCGATGTGCCATGCTATTATTATTTAATTTTCCTAATTTCATGCATAGTCTTTTTTTCGTAAAAAATTCATTGGCGCCAAGCGTGAGGGAATGCTAGACGTTTGGTAATCTCTCCACCGACGAGTATAAAAGATCCCATTGAAGCCGCTAATCCCATGCATATTGTATGCACATCAGGTTGAACAAATTGCATAGTATCATAAATAGCGACCCCCGGGATTACCCATCCGCCAGGAGAGTTTATAAACAAATACAAATCCTTGTTATCATTCTCTAGACTCAAATAAACCATAAGACCAATCAGTTGATTCGAGATCTCGCTATCAACCTCTTGGCCTAAAAAAAGTAATCTTTCTCGATAAAGTCGGTTGATTAAGATCAAATTTGTATCCCGTAAGAGCCGTACATGCACCTTTTGATGCATACGGTTCAACAAAAATTGAGAAAAAACGACTCAATGTGTAGATTCCAGCCCTCTTTCTTTTTAAAATTAAACTATTTATAATTTATATATATATTATTTATTTAGTTTAGTTTAGTTTTGAGAGCGGTTTCTTAATTCTAAGAAATTAGAAAATTTCATATATTAATGAAACGAATTTTCTTCATTTTTTCAAGAACGAAATGAGTTCGTTTTGTGCCCCTTCCCTCTCAAAAAAAAATACATTAAGATTAAACATATCGAATTAACTTATCATTGATGCATTGCTTCTTCGCGATTTCATTTTAATCACGATGTTCTTTTCTTGTTCCTGAAAAGGTCTTTTCAATTCTTTTAGGTTTATGCTCTACTCTGAGTAAAAATCTGCCCAATTTTGATTTGCACATATAGGGCAAATGTCAATAATATTACGTCTTTTTTTTACAACTTCATTTTTTTTTCAATTGATTTCATATCTTCTATCAATGCAAAATATTAAACATGTATTTATTTCTTTCCTCGCTGGATTCGTTTAAAGTGAAAAGTTTGAGATTACTATTACTCTCAAATATATTGAATATTATTCAATAATAATCTTTTATTATCTATGGGTATACGTAGTAATAAATAAAAAAGAAATTAAAAATGTTTTTTTCTAAAGGGAGCCTTAATACTTTACTTATGAAAACTTCATTTTAGTGTTCCAAAAAATTCAACCATAAATTATTCTAATTGCTAATATAAATTTGAATATCCCTCAAATCGAATTGCATTTCACGTTCCAAATTATTGGTAATTCAATCTTTTTTGGCCGAAACATAGGATATCTCAATCGGGGGAGAGAACGGGGGAAATCCCATATGACCCAATATATCTGACAAGTCGCACTATACGTCAACCCAAGAGGCATCTTCCTCTCCAGGACTTCGAAAAGGTACTTTTGGAACACCAATAGGCATAAAATGAAAGAAAAAAGAATTAAGTACTATATTGGACTTTGATATGGAAGCGTAACAATGCGTTTATTGGCTTAATAATATTGTCTTTTATCATATTTGAGTCATAAATCGATCAAAATGTTTACGATTCCGAATAGTTCTTTTGAATGATTCCTAAATAGAGATGCATTTGTTGATCGAAAATGGGATTAACCCCATTGCATATTGTTCCTTATCGGGTATAGAATATATCTGCTTCTCTTTCTTACTAGGAACCAAATTGTTCCGTTTTTACTAAAAAAAAAGAATAGAACAAATATTACTCCTTTCTTGAAGATAATTCCAAAAAGGGGAGGTTCATAGCATAGTTTTTGCTAATGCAATAAAGTTACATAGTGTCTATTTTTCGTTGATAAAGAGGTATTTCCATGGGTTTACCTTGGTATCGTGTTCATACCGTCGTATTGAATGATCCCGGTCGTTTGCTTTCTGTCCATATAATGCATACAGCCTTAGTTGCTGGTTGGGCTGGTTCAATGGCTCTATATGAATTAGCAGTTTTTGATCCCTCTGATCCCGTTCTTGATCCAATGTGGAGACAAGGTATGTTCGTTATACCGTTTATGACTCGTTTAGGAATAACCAATTCATGGGGCGGTTGGAGTATTACAGGGGGAACTATAACGAATCCGGGTATTTGGAGTTACGAAGGTGTGGCCGGTGCACATATTGTGTTTTCTGGGTTGTGCTTCTTAGCGGCTATCTGGCATTGGGTGTATTGGGATTTAGAAATATTTTGTGATGAACGTACAGGAAAACCCTCTTTGGATTTGCCCAAGATTTTTGGAATTCATTTATTTCTTTCAGGGTTGGCTTGTTTTGGTTTTGGCGCATTTCATGTAACAGGATTGTACGGTCCTGGAATATGGGTGTCCGATCCTTATGGACTAACCGGAAAGGTACAACCTGTAAATCCAGCGTGGGGGGTAGAAGGTTTTGATCCTTTTATTCCGGGAGGAATAGCTTCTCATCATATTGCAGCGGGCACTTTAGGCATATTAGCAGGCCTATTTCATCTTAGTGTCCGTCCACCCCAACGTCTGTATAAAGGATTACGTATGGGAAATATTGAAACCGTGCTTTCCAGTAGTATCGCTGCTGTCTTTTTTGCCGCTTTTGTTGTTGCGGGAACTATGTGGTATGGTTCAGCAACTACCCCTATCGAATTATTTGGTCCCACCCGGTATCAATGGGATCAGGGATATTTCCAGCAAGAAATATATCAAAGAGTTGGCGCTGGATTAGCTCAAAATCAAAGTTTATCAGAAGCTTGGTCTAAAATTCCAGAAAAATTAGCTTTTTATGATTACATCGGGAATAATCCGGCAAAAGGGGGGTTGTTCCGAGCAGGATCAATGGACAACGGGGATGGAATAGCTGTTGGTTGGTTAGGGCATCCTATTTTTAGAGATAAAGAAGGGCGTGAACTTTTTGTACGCCGTATGCCTACTTTTTTTGAAACATTTCCGGCTGTTTTGGTAGACGGAGACGGAATTGTTAGGGCCGATGTTCCGTTTAGAAGGGCAGAATCGAAGTATAGTGTCGAACAAGTCGGTGTAACTGTTGAGTTCTATGGTGGCGAACTTAATGGAGTCAGTTATAGTGATCCTGCGACTGTGAAAAAATATGCGAGACGTGCTCAATTAGGTGAAATTTTTGAATTAGATCGTGCTACTTTGAAATCAGATGGTGTTTTTCGTAGCAGTCCAAGGGGTTGGTTTACTTTTGGGCATGCATCGTTTGCTCTGCTCTTCTTCTTCGGACACATTTGGCATGGTGCTAGAACCTTGTTTAGGGATGTTTTTGCTGGTATTGACCCGGATTTGGATGCTCAAGTGGAATTTGGAGCATTCCAAAAACTTGGAGATCCAACGACAAGAAGACAGGTAGTCTAATACAAGATTTCTCTCTTATCTTTTTTCTTTTCTTTTTTTAGTTGATATAGAATAGATTAATGTGGAAATATAAATTGGCATCTTTTCTTTAATCTTTTCATTGACTCTTGTTCGTATTTCTTTATCCAGGGGATAATCCACAACAAACAGGTATGGAAGCTATAATTGTAAAGCATGATCAAATTTATGGAAGCATTGGTTTATACATTCCTCTTAGTCTCGACTCTAGGGATAATTTTTTTCGCTATCTTTTTTCGAGAACCGCCGAAAGTTCCAACTAAAAAGATGAAATGATTTTTCATCCTATTAATTGAAGTAATGAGCCCCCCAATGTTCAATGTTATGTTGGGGGGCTCATTACTTCAACTAGTCCCCGTGTTCTTCGAATGGATCTCTTAATTGTTGAGAGGGTTGCCCAAAAGCAGTATATAAGGCATACCCAGTAAAACTTACAAGTAAACCAGATATAGAGATGGCGACTAGGGTTGCTGTTTCCATTATTATATAACTTCAAAGACTACCACGGCTCTATGGATCTATGATAAGATCGTTTATTTACAACGGAATGGTATACAAAGTCAACAGATCTCAATGAATAAAAAAGAAGAGGATTTATGGCTACACAAAGCGTTGAGGGCGGTTCTAGATCGGGACCAAGACAAACTGCTGTAGGTAGTTTATTAAAACCATTGAATTCAGAATATGGTAAAGTAGCTCCTGGATGGGGAACCACTCCTTTGATGGGTGTTGCAATGGCTCTATTTGCAGTATTCCTATCTATTATTTTAGAAATTTATAATTCTTCCGTTTTACTGGATGGAATTTCA